ACCATCTAGTTTCCTTTTGCGGGGCGTGGTTCCTTTCAAGATTCATCGATTAGAATCCTATTTTTAGTACATAACTTTTGCTTTTTTTTAGCTAACTATTGCTCTTATCCAAATTCTCTTGTTTTCATCTCAATCTTACCGAGAATTCTCTCTAAAGAAAAGGGATTCTAAATAGAATTCTCATTTTTTTTTTTCGAATTTTGAATTCTATTTATTAGTTATTATAAAATTATTAGTTATTATAAAGTTATTATAAATTGGTCGAAATTGAAATCGATTTTTATTATCCTTTCTATTTGATTATCTTTATAGAATAGATTGAATTTCCCTTTTTTATGAATATGTCCTTTTGTCTCTTTTTTATTAGTGGTTTAGAATAGAACAAGTAGTCACAAGTAGTCAGATGTAAGAGAATGTAGAGGAATTTTCTTTAGAATAGAAGGGTCTTGGTATATTACTTTTATTAGTATTAGAATCCAATCCCAATGGAGGATTTTCTATCGAAAGAGAAGACTAGGTCTAAGTAAGGTATACTAAGCCTATTTTACGTTGTTGACAATGTTTACAATGAAACTTAGCATTAGCAAAGATATTAGTTTTTTCAAACTTTATCTTTTGCACAAAATTGGGGTTGGGTTAGGTTGGAGTTTTTAACCAGACTCGTGTTATGATACAAAATTCACTAGAATTGGATATACCAAAGAAGGGTAGTATAATTAACTCGTTGATTTCGGACAGGAAAAGAGGAAAATTCCATATGAATTTGACTACGAAGAGTAATGAGGAAAAGTTGGTTTTTTTATCCACAACTAGAAAAAGATCAATTGGGTCCATTGAAATGAAATGTGTTTTTGCTTTCCCAATGAATGGGCTTATAGGAATGATTGTCTTTTGATGAAGCAATCAGTCAGTTAAAACAATAACGAGGAAAATCAAATAAAAAAAGAGACCATTTTTTGTATTCGAATATTTATTCGTTTTTTTTTTTTGAATTGTTTGAATTGTATAGGGCTCTAGGGCTATACGGACTCGAACCGTAGACCTTCTCGGTAAAACAGATCAAACTTATTATTATCAAAATGATATGAACTGTTTCAAAGACCCAACATGCATTTTTTGTGCATTGGGCTCTTTCATTAACTGATAGAAATATCAGCTAGTCCGCCATTTTTATTTTTGACAGAAAAATAAGAAGATGGCTCCATGTGCTCTGAGTCATTATGTTGATTCAGATTCAGGAACACTACCAAAGTTTTTCAAGGGGGGTTATCTTGACGTAGGTTTGCCTCTGGCCTAGATTCACTTAAGTGAAATGAAGTCTCTATCGCTCTACTTAAAAATCAAATATGAAAACTTCATACACCTTAAAGTTCATAGGACGAAAAGAGGTTTTTTTGAGGCCCTGATACTCAGCCTAGCATTGAATAGACTAGGTATTCACCTTATCAATATATCAAATCAACGGTGGGGTCTGTTTGGCACCTAACTGGGCACCTAAATCGGACCGAACCCTTGTCAGGCTATTGTTCTCTTCTTCCCTCAAAGTTATCGAGTAAGACATCGATTTATCAATAAGATCAATTTTTTTGATTGCATGATGCACTCCCCTGAAAAACATCGGCGCGCGTGTAAACGAGGTGCTCTACCAACTGAGCTACAGCCCTTAGTGCTTGTAATACATATTTTATTATGTAGATAATTTCTTGTCAAGATGACTATTCCATGATCCAAGATCATATTGATCGGTATTGCTTCTAAGTAATATGATATTTATAATCCATCGACGGGAGGAGTCCCTTTTGGTTTTCTTTGTGAAGATAAATGACCTACTTAACTCAGCGGTTAGAGTATTGCTTTCATACGGCGGGAGTCATTGGTTCAAATCCAATAGTAGGTAGAACTTATTAGATACCGCGGTCAATGGTATCTAATAAGTTTTTATACCCATTTGATTTTAGTAATATTTTTTTTGTATCTTTTCTATTCTATTTCTTTTTCGTTGCATAAAAATGTGATCATAAAAATATGATTTCGCTTGATTGTATTTAATCGACAGAATCAAGTCAAACAAAATAACCAAATATAGGGTGTATAAATTGATGATTATTCGGACACACCGACTGGTTATGAAATGGCGTTGATAGCCTCTACTCGTGTCCTAGCCCGTCGTAGAGCTAGATTTGCCTCAATTGTTTGTCTCTTTCCTTCAGCTTTTCTCAAAGCATCTTCCGCTATTTCAAGAGTTTGCTGAGCTTCTTGTGGATCGATGTCACTACTTTTCTCTGCATCATTTACTAAAACAGTGATTTCATTATTACCTATTCTAGCAAAACCGCCCATCAGAGCCATCGTTAGCCATTGGTCGTTAAGGCGTATTCTCAAAATACCTATATCTACTGCTGTGGCAATAGGAGCGTGATTTGGTAATACGCCAATTTGTCCACTATTAGTAGATAAAATGATTTCTTTCACTTCTGAATCCCAAACAATTCGATTAGGG